CCAATTATGAAACCCTTGAAAAAAGAGAATGAATCGAAATATAGCTGCTACACCAAAACTAGGCGCAAAGAACCAACCAGACTGACCTAGTGGATAAATTAGGAATACAGAAACAAAAACAGCAATTGGACCAGAGAATGCGATTGCATTATAAGGGCGCAATTGAACAGATCGAGCAAGTTCGAATTGACGTAACATAAAACCTATTAGTCCGAAAGCACCATGAAGAGCAACAAAAGTCCACAGGCCGCCTAATTGACACCAACGAGTAAAATCGCCTTGTGCTTCAGGACCCCAGAGTAATAATAAAGAGTGTGCTAAACTATTAGCAGGAGTAGAAACTGCTGCGGTTAAGAAATTGCAGCCTTCCAAATAAGAACTGGCCAATCCATGGGTATACCATGAAGTTACAAAGGTTGTACCCGTAAACCAACCTCCTAAGGCAAAATAAGCACAAGGAAAGAGCAATAGCCCCGACCAACCTACAAAAACGAAACGGTCCCTCCGTAACCAGTCATCCATAACATCAAATAAATCAGTTTCGTCTTTGGTAAATTTACCAACTGCTATAGTCATAGTGATCCTCCTATTCAACTACTTCAACCATTTTCGAGCACCCCATAGCATTTTTGGAGTCCGACAATTCTATCATTTCATTTATGGATGATTTGATTTTTCATACACCGACCCTTAGCTATAGTATAGGGTTTCGAAAAAAAAATCCTTTAGTGGTTCATAACATAAATTAACTTAGGTTAAAGTAAATTCCTAAATGCAATTATTTATTAATTTGAACTTAGTCGACTCAACTATTAATCTTTTGAAAGAGCTCTTCAAGGAACAACCGATCTCCTCTCTCGTTACCGATTGATCTTCAAACCGACTTTTTCTTTCTATCAACGAATTAAATTAAGCTTATTGGTGCATCTTTTTCGTAAAATGGAGCAAAAGAAAGAAATATTTTTAGAGATTCTTCGTTATATGTATATGTTTATTTTTTGTCTGTTTATAGTTAGTTCTTTTTACTTCAGTTCAATCGAAAATGTCAGAATATATCTTTTCATTTTGACGGGTCGCGGAAAGAAAGATACTTCGAATATTTTTCTATTTATTTTTTATCTATCATAAAAAGAGATAATTTCCTATTTTCTTTTTTACTTAATTTAGAAATTCCATAGGATATTCAATAAACAATAAAATAATAGGAAACTTGAAATGAAAGTTTTTTTCAAGCATGCATCCTCCATCCCATTATCGGAACAAAAATATGGGATGAATGGATATAGAAATAGTTGGTACATGAAGACACACTCTATTGAAATATTATTCGATAGATAAGATCCAAATTCATTTCGTTTTCGTTTTGGAATCAAAGAAAAGAAAGATATGTAAAATGGATTTTTTATATTGTGATTTGAAATAAAGGTTTTCTCCTCTCTAGGAGAAAGAGACTCGCCAACCTATTCCTATGGAATAGCTAGGAACACAAAGATTTAATCGGAAATATCGACAAATTCATACAGAGTTTAAAGAAATTAAAAATAAAAGGTCAACTGTTCCAATTTAATCTCTATCAAATTTGAATATCAGAATAGCGGGTATAGTCACGATTCAATAGGTCAGGTCCACTTACTTTTTCATTTGTTGATTTCGAATCTTTCCATTACTAGGATATAGTTATAGTTGCTGATTCGAGAAACGACTTATCTTATCATTATAATATAATGAATATTAGTCCAACTTTATAACTACTATAAGTATAACTTATTATACTTATAAAGTTGCTTACTTTGTACTTTCAAAATCTCAACAAACAACATCTCTATTTCCCGTTCAAATAGAATGGAATTTTATGAAAAATCTCAAAAGCCCCTTATCGGATTTGAACCGATGACTTACGCCTTACCATGGCGTTACTCTACCACTGAGTTAAAAGGGCCCTTTTAGCCAATTCTTAGCTGATTCACTATGTACATATATTACATACACTAAGTTATTGTATACTATACATAAGTAGACGGATAGCAGCTAGGCACTTGTTTCGAAATGGGGTAATGGAGTTTGTTTCATTTAAATCTCATTTTTTTTCTTTCTAGTAGACAACTGAAAGGATTCTTTAATTTCATATTATCTCGAGTTCTATAATTAATATTAGATTCAGTTTATTATATATATTTAATAATTTGATATTCTATTTTATACCAAATGATTAGAATGAATGATTCAGAAATTAAATTAAATTGAAATGACAAAAAAATTCTACGGAATCATGTAAGATGGAAAGATTTTTTGAATCTAATTATTTTATTCGATTATATTGACAATTTCAAAAAACTGTTCATACTATGAACATAGTATGATGGCAGTTGGGCACGTATGCCCCCATCGTCTAGCGGTTCAGGACATCTCTCTTTCAAGGAGACAACGGGGATTCGACTTCCCCTGGGGGTAGGGTACTACAAAAGGAAGTTGATCATAGATTATCAATAAGACTAAAATTGAATTGCTTCTTCCTGGGTCGATGCCCGAGCGGTTAATGGGGACGGACTGTAAATTCGTTGGCAATATGTCTACGCTGGTTCAAATCCAGCTCGGCCCAATAATTCGCTCATCCATTATGAGATGAAGATATTTGTCTTCCTAAAACGGCTGATACGCGTAATAAAAGAATCCAATTTTCTGCTATATACCCTATTTTTTTTTGTTTGCTTTATTTTTTTATTCCAGGAAATGGCAATTTTGATCCTAATAATGATCTAGATTCATATTAGGATCTTTAATAAGAAATCTTTCAATAAAGAATTTTTCTTTATTGAAAGATTTCTTCTCATTTGAAATAAGTAAAATTTACTAGTAATTCGTGTCGTTAAAAGTCTTGAGTCAAATCATAAAAAAAATGGATACTGTCTACTTGAGTTCCCGGGGATTGTAGTTCAATTGGTTAGAGCACCGCCCTGTCAAGGCGGAAGTTGCGGGTTCGAGCCCCGTCAGTCCCGACGGATTCAATAATCAATAAATATATCAATTCATCTTTCCACTTTTTGGGAAAAGGACGACAATAGAATTTGACTTTCAATAGGAATTCTTCTATAGAATTCCATATGCTTCTCGGGAGTACATGCTGGAATTTGTTTCTTGTACAATACACACTTTCACGTTGAATTTTTCATATATGCGTTGTTAGACCCTTTGTAATAAAGAATGAAGACTCCCTTTTTCTTTCCTTCTTAATTTATTTCTTATTTTAATAAATAAAAATAAGAAATAAGAATTTTGTTTGTGATTTTAGTAAAGTTTCAAGTAAAAGTTCTATCAAAAAAATAATGAATTTGATGGAATATTCCTTTTTTTGTACCAGGACTACTCGTTTTCACACTTTTCTTGGAAGAAAAAGAAAATGAAAATGAAAAGGGATTTTCGAACTTAACCACCTTAACCACTTTTTCCATTTTCCTTCTAGTTTTTTATTTATTGTTTGGGAGGTTTTGTAACCAATGGAAGTGGGAAAGCGAAACTAGATGATTGAACTAGATGATTGATAGTAGAAGGAAGATGGCGGGTTATGGAAAAAAGAATAAAAAAGAATGATCAATAAGGGAATTCTTGATTAGCTGACAAATTCCATTTTTCTTTTTTTGGATTCAGTATGGATAAAAGAGCTTCCTATGTTATACTATTCAATTCGCGACAGCGAATTGATATGATAGTTCAGATATTGTTATTCATGATATTAATTTGATTCAATATCATCAAGATGTAATTCATCCCATTGAATTCAAATTTACAGGTAAAAGTTTTATCATCTCTATGGGATTAAATCCCGAGTTAATGCGAAGTAAAAAAACAATGAGATTATGGAAGTAAATATTCTCGCATTTATTGCTACTGCACTATTCATTCTAGTTCCTACTGCTTTTTTACTTATTATCTATGTAAAAACGGTCAGCCAAAATAATTAATTTGAATGAAACTTGACTTCGTAGTTCTTTATCAATGATTGAAAAATGGAAAGAAAAAAAAGGATTCAAATTTCGTTTCTTAATTGAAATGAGCAGGCTAGAATCCGCAATATTCGATGAGATTAGATAGTATGGTAGAAAGATTCATATGAATCTTTCTACCATACTATCTAATCTATTAGTGTTTTTTTTTCGGGTAGGAAGTTGTACTATAAGCTTAAATAAAGATACAGACTTAATTGAATATCGATCAATCCACAATATGTATCTTCATATATGTTATGTACATAGCGACCCCAATTCTATTTTTTTGCTACATCTATTTGATCCCTTTTTATTGATTCTGATCAATCCGAAATAATCGAAAGGCAACTCTTACGTTTATTTTACAACTCGAATTCTTCGATTTCGGATTATTTCAAATAGAAATTCGTTTGAAATAAATTTCCTATCATCTCTATCTCCGTTCGAAATAGAAAGATGGGAATTTTGAAATAGCTCTTTTATTGACATTATTATCTTTAAAAACACTTTGTGGAGCGATTTATAAAACAAACGATACAATACAGTTTTTTTGCTCAACTCAAATTAAGTCGTATTTCTAGAGTCCACTTCTTCCCCATACTACAAGTGAAAGAGAAAATGTAAAAACTACCATTAAAGCAGCCCAAGCGAGACTTACAATATCCATGTGAATCATGTCCCCTATTTCTATGAATATGAAGGAATTATTCCATTATTGTTTACTAATAATAGTGAAATCCATGGTACAGAGTCAAAAATTTTTCGGACTATTAATTGAATGAACCAATCCAATAAATCCAATACCGGAGTACTCAGAGACTTTTTTTAGTTTGTATACAAACTATATTGCGCTATTACTAACTACTAATTAGTTAGATATTACCTCCCGCTGAATTCAAGGCCCAGTCAGTAACTACTCCAATAGGAACGGCGAGGTCGCAATAGCCCTTCCACTACTTACTAAAACGAAAATCTTTCCTTGAATAAGAATTTACAGAACTTTCACTTTTGAGAACC